CATTTGTACATGTATCATATATATCACATGTGATTTTACGCTCATTGTATAAAGAGTAGTGAATGAGAAAGATAAGGAGTTTTGAACCGCTAACGAAAAAAGGATAAAGAAAAAAAAGGATACGATAAAGAATTAGGGAGCCAAATGGTCTTTTTGGGGATAGAGGGACTTGAACCCTCACGATTTTTGAAATCGACGGATTTTCCTCTTACTATAAATTGCATTGTTGCCAGTATTGACATGTAGAACGGGACTCTATCTTTATTCTCGTCCGATTAATCAGTTCTTCAAAAGATCTATCAGATTATGGAGTGAATGGTTTGATCAATGAATATTCGATTCTTTCTTCAATATGGAATCAATTGACAACAATTCTTCTCTAGTATGTATACAGGTTTATCCTTCATCTTTTCTGAAGTTTCGATAGAAGGATTCCTCTACTAACGTAAGACAATCAACTCCATTCGTTAGAACAACTTCCATCGAGTCTCTGCACCTATCCTTTTTGATTTTCGCTTTCTGAACCTTTGTTTGTTTTCGGAAAACGTGATTTGGCTCAGGATTGCCCATTTTTATTAATTCCAGGGTTTCTCTGAATTTGAAAGTTATCACTTAGTAAGTTTCCATACCAAGGCTCAATCCAATTAAGTCCGTAGCGTCTACCGATTTCGCCATATCCCCCTTTTTGAGATGAAACTCTCATTGTGATCTCGTTCCCCTTTTTCTTTCATTTATACCGGAACCGTTGAATTCATTAGATAGATGCCGATTACTGTCTGGAAAAAGTGTTTTCTCCTCTTTGTCTTTGATTTCTTGTCTATCTTCTTTCATCTTCTATATCTATAGGAGGCTTATATTCGGTCCAATCAAAAACGATTTTATCATTTCTGTATCGGCAATTCAATATAGGTAGATACCTACGCTATACATCTGCCTCTCTTCCACTCATTTACCCATGAAATTTCGAATACTTGAACGGTCGATTCTTTTCATATTAAAAAAAAGAATATTTAATTGTGATAAAAAAGAAAAATGGAAATTCTATATCGCTAGATTAATCGTTATCTTCTATAATATTTAACAGTTATTTGAAATTCTATATTCTATTCTTTAATATATTAATATTCATTATGAATAGCGAATATGAATAGCTAAGAATTAAAATAGTATAATAGTGAATAGCAAAGATTCTAAGAGTTTATTGAATTCTTATACATATCGAATTTATGTTATGTGAGCCTGCTTAGCTCAGAGGTTAGAGCATCGCATTTGTAATGCGATGGTCATCGGTTCGATTCCGATAGTCGGCTTTTCTCTATTTATTTTATTCTATGTTTTACATGATTTATAATGCATCTTTGAAATCAAAGAATATTGAAAAAAAAATGTTTTCCTCTTTTGGCGAAAGCCCTTGATTTATTATGTGATAGGAATTTCCAACTATCTAACGAAAAGAATCCTTTTCTTTTTCTATATATAGAATATAAAGATCTGGATATTTATCCAACTCATCTCATTATTCTTTAATAGAATAACTAAGTAAATTCTCATTATTCTTTAATAGAATAACTAAGTAAATTTCGCTTTATTTAGAATTTAGTTCATTTTTAGTTTAGGTTTATTCTGTAGAATGAAATTTCATCAATAAGAATTAATAATTAAATATAAATAAGAAGAAGGAGTCTTTATGTCGCGTTACCGAGGTCCTCGTTTCAAAAAAATACGCCGCCTGGGGGCTTTACCAGGGCTAACTAATAAAAGGCCCAGAGCTGGAAGTGATCTTAGAAACCAATCGCGTTCCGGGAAAAAATCCCAATATCGAATTCGCCTAGAAGAAAAACAAAAATTGCGTTTTCATTATGGTCTTACAGAACGACAATTACTTAAATACGTTCGTATCGCCGGAAAGGCAAAAGGGTCAACAGGTCAGGTTTTACTACAATTACTTGAAATGCGCCTTGATAACATTCTTTTTCGCTTGGGTATGGCTCCGACTATTCCGGGAGCTCGCCAATTAGTTAACCATAGACATATTTTAGTCAATGGTCGTATAGTAGATATACCAAGTTATCGCTGCAAACCCCGAGATACTATTGCGGCGAGGGATGAACAAAAATCTAAAGTTCTAATTCAAAATTCTCTCGATTCATCCCCCCATGAGGAATTGCCAAACCATTTGACTCTTCAACCATTCCAATATAAAGGATTAGTCAATCAAATAATAGATAGTAAATGGGTCGGTTTGAAAATAAATGAATTGCTAGTTGTAGAATATTATTCTCGTCAGACTTAAACCTAACAAAAATAAAATCAACACTAATAAGAATAAGGAAGAATAAGGGTTCGACCCATTTTGCTCCCTTTCGGCGAAGTAAATTAACCTAAGGTTAAGATAAATAAGGGTTTGATCCGGATTTTTCTTCCATTTAGGTATCATAGACCGAGAGGGAGATTTTCATTCCTTGTCTACTCTACTCTTTTCTTTACACAGTATTTTCTG